TCAACCAGAAGAGGTATGCATAAAAGTATTTGCCCCAAGGAGGAACCCTCGAATTCCGTCTGTTTTCTGGGTTTGGAAAAGTGTGGATTTTCAAGAACGGGAATCCTATGATATGTTGGGAATCGTTTATGATAATCATCCACGCCTGAAACGTATTTTAATGCCCGAAAGTTGGATAGGATGGCCTTTACGTAAAGATTATATTGCCCCCAATTTTTATGAAATACAAGACGCCTTTTGAATTATAAGAAATTTATTTTCACTTCAACAAATTCAAATCAAACAAATATATATTATAATTATATAATTATTAAGTAGTTGTACACTCTCTTCTAGATCAAATAATCGGAGTAATTAACTTTTTTTTTGAATTATGATTGATTAACAAAATTGGATTTTTTATTAGCCGAACCAATAGAATGAACCAAAAAATTTTTGTATCATGAACTTTGTACCGCGAACGCCGAGCATCACTTAGATGGTTTGTAGAAAGTCACGTAATGTGAGAGGGAAATGAAAAAATAGAAAAAAGAAATGAAAGGAGGTCGAATTCTAATTATACTGTATCTGAAATACATTTATTTTGTCTATTCTCATCCTTTGCTTTAACTTCCCCCGGTCTTGCAACTAATTTACTTTACCGAATTACCGAATTAAACCTTTTTCGAATCCACACGAAGAAGGAATATTCTTTTTCAATGAGAGGAGACGCATTAGAAACACCAAATAAAAAACGAAAAGAAAACCTAACTCTTTTTTATATACTCTTTACCCATCTATTTTCTAGGTGGGTTATATCTATAGATACCTAGAAAAAAGTGACGTCTGTGCACGGGCTATATATAGATTAATGAATATCGATCTTCGATCTATATCAATAAATTTGCAAAATAGATACTCATCCAAATGAATCATATGCCAGGAACCAGATTTGAACTGGTGACACGAGGATTTTCAGTCCTCTGCTCTACCAACTGAGCTATCCCGACCGTTCCCTACGCATTATCTACTCATTTTACTATAAAACAGGGGTCTATGTCAATTAAAAGGTGAAAGGGTATTAAAAAAAAGTCTTATCTAGGTCCCGGAATTTCCTGTATCTCCAAAGGAAGACTTTTTATTTAAGTCTTAGTACGAGTAATGATATGTATTGGGAATCATTCAAATGAGTAAGAGTACTCCTTGCTCAAAACAGCTCCTGTCTCATTTACATCATACATCGACTTGTGATAAGAGAAACCCTTTTTTGCTCGTATACCTTTGTGAAAGAAGAGTAAATGAGGAAGAGACCCACGTTTTATTTGAATCGTTAACAAAAAAAGAAGATAATTAGTTAGAGAATCAAAGGATCTTTTTTGGGGATAGAGGGACTTGAACCCTCACGATTTTTAAAATCGACGGATTTTCCTCTTACTATAAATTTCATTGTTGTCAGGATTGACACGTAGAATGGGACTCTATCTTCATTCTCATCCGATGGATGGGTCGGGTTTTCAAAAGATCTATCCGACTGAGGAATAAATATTTGAATTTACTAAAAAACGAATATTCGATTCTTTCTTAAATTTGGAATCGATTCACAACAATTCTTCCATTTTTTCATAGTCATAAAATAAAGATTTGGGTCGTCATCAATATTTTTTCATTCAATTTGAATATTTTTATATTTATATAATTTAAATATTTATATTTAAATAGAGTATTATTTATATTTTAATTACGTATGCGTCTAGGTTTATTCTTCATCCTTTTTGGAATTTCGATAGAAGAATTCTTATAACAACGCAAGACCGTCAACTCCATTTGTTAGAACAGCTTCCATTGAGTCTCTGCACCTATCCTTTTTCTTCCTTTTGGAAAGAAGGAGTTGGCTCAGGATTGCCCATTTTTTTAATTCCAGGGTTTCTCTGAATTTGAAAGTTCTCACTTAGTAGGTTTCCATACTAAGGCTCAAACTAATTAAGTCCGTAGCGTCTACCGATTTCGCCATATCCCCTTTTCTTTTTATGCTTAAGATCTCAGTATGATCTACTTTCCCTTTTTATTCTTTCGTTTGGAACCCTTGAATTCATTATTCTAAAAAAAATTAATCTACCGAAAGGCATTTCATCCCTTTTTTTCTTTTCGTTCATTTCTTGTGGGAGCTTATATTTGCTATGGGCCAATCAGAAATAATTCTATCGTTTTTTTATCTTCAATTCAATATAGACAGATATCTATCACTATATATATGAACCCTTCTTTTCATTTTCCCATGAAAGTTGGAATACTCAAAGGATCGATTCTTTTTTTGTCTTAGTTTCCAAATTAAAGCATAGGAGTGTCTTATTCGGATCTGAATTGCATCTTTCTCTATTTTATTTTTTTATTTATATACTCTATACTATCACCCTATTTAATTTACTTTATACTTTACTGTAATATAGATTTGCAATCGATTTGGATTCTATATTTTTTATGATTTATGACTGGTTATATTCTTGATGGAATTATTATGTATGTAAAGTTTATTTTATGTGAGCCCGCTTAGCTCAGAGGTTAGAGCATCGCATTTGTAATGCGATGGTCATCGGTTCGACTCCGATAGCCGGCTTTATTTCTATTTTTTCTTTTCTATGTTTTTTATATGTTGGTATATTTTGTATACTATATATATTTTTCTATATTTTTATTTTTCTATTTTTTTTTTCATGTTCGATTTTTTATACTAATAATTACTATATGACTTTCTTATTTTCTTATTCTGACTATTACTTTTTTGTTATTCAAAAATTTTAAGCCTTTTTTAAATATTTATTTAAAATAAATATTTAAAAAGAAATAGTAACGAAACTAAGAATAAATAGATACAAGAATTTATACATATACACTAATTCAATTAAAAATTCATTAATATACTAAATAATTTATATACTAAACTAAATACAATTATACTAAATACAAAAAATTCAAATAATTATAAAAAATTGCATTTCAAATAAACTAATAATGAATATTAATACAAAAAGCGGGAGAAACTTCGGATACGTACATCTTTCATCTCACTAGTCCTTCTAGTGCCATTATTCGTTTTAGTACAATTAATAGAATACCTCAGGGGATTTTGCTTCATTTATCATTTAGTTCAGTTTTAATTAAAAAAAAATGAGATATCAATAACAATAAATAAGGAGTCTTTATGTCACGTTACCGAGGGCCTCGTTTCAAAAAAATACGACGTCTGGGGGTTTTACCAGGACTAACTAATAAAAAGCCTAGAGATCTTAAAAATACATCACGTTCCGTGAAAAGATCTCAATATCGTATTCGTCTAGAAGAAAAACAAAAATTACGTTTTCATTATGGTATTACAGAGCGACAATTACTTAAATACTTTCGTATCGCCAGAAAAGCCAAAGGGTCAACAGGTCAGGTTTTACTCCAATTACTTGAAATGCGTTTGGACAACATCCTTTTTCGGTTGGGTATGGCTCCGACTATTCCTGGAGCCCGCCAATTAGTTAATCATAGACATATTTTAGTTAATGGTCGTATAGTAGATATACCAAGTTATCGTTGCAAACCCAATGATATTGTTATGGCAAGGGATAAGCAAAAATCCAAAGCTCTCGTTCAAAATTATCTAGATTCATCTCACAGTGAGGAATTACCAAAACATTTGACTCTTCACCCATTCCCATATAAAGGAGTAGTCAATCAAATAATAGATAATAAGTGGGTCGGTTTGAAAATAAACGAATTGTTAGTCGTAGAATATTATTCCCGTCAGACTTAAGCCGGCCTTAAAGAAAGAAGTTTAGAAAAGGTTTCGGAAAAATAAGTCCCCCTTCACCAAACAAAATTTAGTTAAGATTAAGATAAGGAGTTTGATCTGTATTTTTCCCATTCATGTAGCATAGATCTCTATCGATCTTTTTATTTCTTGTCGACCTTATTACATTACACAATTATAAAGTTTTACCTATTGCAGCAATTAAATTATAAATCGAAACTATATATATATCTAAAACTCGAATACATATATAATATAAAGATAAAAAGAAGGATCTACCTCTTAGTTGATTTGTTACGGTCAACGGTGTTGGTGAGTTAGTTGGGTGAAGGTACGGAAAGAGAGGGATTCGAACCCTCGGTAAACAAAAGTCTACATAGCAGTTCCAATGCTACGCCTTGAACCACTCGGCCACCTCTCCTACACAACAATTATGACCCAGGAACAGAATGAATAGCGAGTTTTTCATATTTTAGTTTGGGTTGGCTAGGTAAGGTTCAACTAACCAATTCTAACTAAAAAAAAGATTCCATTTTTGATACAGATCTTTTTTGCGAAGATGCTGTTCCCACCCTTTTCTGATATGATATTTATACGGGATTAAATCAATGAATTGGAAGGAATCAACGAATTGGGAGTTTTTTTTAGACTATGATTAATGAATACCTTTTGCTCATGATTCCCTTTAAACGACGATTCTATAATTTTAAAATTTCTTTTAAATGAAAGTTTTCACCACAAAAATGGATTATTTCATAAATCGCTTACAAATTCATGACTCATCCCGGGTCTCTTTGATTGTATAGTGTCGACTCACTATGCACATAACATAAATAAAATAGATGGTTATTTACAGCATAGAATAATTATTCGATTCTTTTTCCCTCCCTCTTGGGATCCAAATTCAATCAAAGTCTTTCGCCCGAATCTATAGGAAAAATTCCTCGATTCTTCAGCTTCCACCAAATAGGACCATCGGTATATCACATTTTTATTGGATGAATTTGAATCGTATTCAAATATTGATTATTGCTTCCTGCAAAACAAAAAGGAGCAATTTGAGTCTTTGAATATGGGTAATAGAGGGTTCGTATCTTTACATTTTATTTGATATAAATCTTGATACTTGATATTGAATTTCTTTTTCTTTATGAATCCTTTTTATTTTATGCAATTTTGTATTGTACAATTCCTTTCTTTGTAGGACCATTCTCCCTCGGGGGGGATGAAAAGAATTTTAGAATGGATTGGTACCTATGCCTAGATCACGGATAAACGGAAATTTTATTGATAAGACCTTTTCAGTTGTAGCCAATATTTTATTACGAATAATTCCAACAACTTCAGGCGAAAGGGAGGCATTTACCTATTACAGAGATGGTGTGATTTGATTTTTTTTCCCCAGTCTTGTGTATGAGAAAGACAAAAAATTCGGGATATAAAGAAAAACTATTATAATTTTGATAGATTATTAAAAAAAATCTACGCTTGTTGAAGGTGAAGTTTAGAAATAAAACAATTCCTTCTGTCGTGTATCCCCGATTAATGCAGCCTCATATGCTTCCATTATCCATTTTAGTATTGAGCGAAAGGTTACACCTATCGGTTCTGTATTACGGGTCAATCCCACTATACTAGTCCTAATAGGTAGCATAGGGGAAAAGCACTACACCTAGAAATCAACAAGACGAAAGCTTTGTTAAAAATTACTTACCCCCCTTCCTTATCTGGATTGGGGCTTAAAAGAATGGTTGGGATAACAAATATCCATCTCGTTTGTACCTTGGATACCCATATAACCATCAAAGACTGTTGAAGTGACTAATTCCTGGAAATTAGGGGGCGTTGAGGACAAAAAAATTGTTGGAGTTACCATTTCTATCTAATACCAAAAGTTTGATGTTAAAAAAAGCTCCCGTGCAAGGAAGGTTGGCTAGAAATTTCGTGCAAAAAAACTAGCCCCACTCAATTCATAATGAGAATAATCGATACGTGGAATCAAAAACGATTGAAATATTCTCATTCTGCATAGAAAGGAGGAGCCGTATGAGATGAAAATCTCACGTACGGTTCTGGAACGGAGATTCTTTTAATCGAATGACGACCGTAACGAATGTCAGCCCAATCCGAAGGAAATTATGCAGAAGCTTTACAGAATTATTATGAAGCTATGCGACTAGAAATTGATCCCTACGATCGAAGTTATATACTCTATAACATAGGCCTTATTCACACAAGTAATGGGGATCATACGAAAGCTTTAGAATATTATTTTAGGGCACTTGAACGAAACCCATTCTTACCACAAGCGTTTAATAACATGGCCGTGATCTGTCATTACGTGCGACTATCTCCACTATAGAAAGATAAACGGAAAGAAAGACCAAAAAAAATCTTCTAGTAAAACGAAAAAGAAAAAAGGCTCTCTACATATGCATCGTCAAAAACAACGATTTTTATGAGCTGTAGCAAGAAACAAAACTTCATATGAGTCGAAAATATGAAGAAAAAAAGAAGCCTAGATACTTTATTCTATGGATAAAAAATCGAATTGATAGAGAAGAAGCACCGTAAAGATCAATTAAGGAGGTTTGGACCAATACATTAAGAACTGCTTACTTATGCCATACATAATAGAAGATAGATAAAAAAAGTGAGTAATCTGCTTATGTAATAGAGGCGATCCACTAAGGTATTTAGCAGCGGTGTAGGATCAGATCCCAAAGATAGTAAGCTTTTCTTTCTTATGCAGGAAAGAAAGCCTTTTCAAGGATTCTATATAAATTTGGATATGAAACCGAGATAGTTACCTTGCAGAAAATGTTATCGAAAAGAGGAAATGTCCATCCTTTATTCGTCTGAAGGTGGGATAAAAGATAAAACAAATTAAAAATAAAAATTCAAGTTTGAAACTCATGCGATTAACTTCTTTTGGTTAACCCCCCGAAACTGAAAAGCGAGATAGATCTATGCGAAATCTCATTCCGTTCGATAGGTAAAATGGATACCAAAAGAATTGACTGTTGAGCCGTATGAGTTAGGAAACTCTCAAGTACGGTTCTGAGGGAAGGATTCCTCTATTCCGACCGAGGAGAGCAGGCCATTCGACAGGGAGATTCTGAAATTGCGGAAGCTTGGTTCGATCAAGCCGCTGAGTATTGGAAACAAGCTCTAGCGCTTACTCCTGGTAATTATATTGAAGCACATAATTGGTTGAAAATCACAAGGCGTTTCGAATAAAAAATTTCGAATTCTTTTTGATATTTTATTTGTTAGAATTAATTAATTTAATTAATGCTCTACCTATGAGTTAACTAAAATAGGATCATTCCTATGGAAAAACCAACCAAAGAATTTCATTATATCCCTTCTCAGAGCGTTCTATTTTGTTGAGTATTTCGTATGGTTAAAGAATAAACAGGTAGAGGACAGAATCTATTTCTGTCTTTTCAATTATGAGCAATTAAGACCTCTTTTTTAGCTATTAAATTAAAATAAAGAATAAATAAAGAAACTACTTAAAAAAATGGAATTTTTTTTATATTCTTTTAAGTTATCTAAAAAAATAAATATAAAAATATCTTCAAATAACTGAGGATACTGGGATGTTTCATTAGTAATCACTAATGACTGCTAGCCTGATTTGGAATAAAGTAATACGAATTACTTGAATCTCTGTAAAGTAAAACATTAAATTAAGTAGTTCTGCCGAACACTTTCTAATTTAG